GTAAAACCGAGTTTTGATTGATCTGGTCATGTGATACTTTTCTCTTTTCAATCACGAGATTATGTGAATGAACCACTACTGAGTTCACCGGTCGTTTGAAAAAAAAAAGAATAATGAATTCGATATTTTGATACAATAAAAAAAGATCCTATTTTATTCCAAAAGAAAGTTTCATTTTTGAATGAAGTTATAAAAAAAGTTCGTAATTATTACTTTATTTAATTTAGATTTAGAATATTCTATATATACATATATTAGTTATATACGTATATTAGTTTATTCAACTCAAGAGTTGACCAAGGAATCTGTTGATTCGAAATTGCGGGATGCGTAAATGTCCCAGATGATGAATTGATTTCTTATTTATGTTACTTTGTTTTTGTTAATATCATCTATAATACTTGATGAATCAAAAACTTTCAATTGAACTTATCCTTTCAATTGGTTGGTATTTTTGCCTATCCTCGTATCTTTCAAAAATGGAAACTTAGGAAAGTGCTTTCTAAACATATGTAGAAAAAGAACATATTTCATTTAGCCTTTTCATGCCTACTATAACTAGTTATTTCGGTTTTCTACTAGCAGCTTTGACTATAACCTCAGCTCTATTTATCGGCCTGAGCAAGATACGACTTATTTGAAATTAATTAAATGAACAATTCATATAAAAATAGTTCTGTGATAGTTCATATATTCTATAGTTCCTTACCGTATCAATTTCCAATTTTTGGTTATTGAGATTTAGAGTTAATACGTATTACTATTTAAGCATAAATATTACCTCTCCCCTCCCCTCTCAAACAAATTGAAATGATTGAAGTTTTTCTATTTGGAATTGTCTTGGGTCTAATTCCTATTACTTTGGCTGGATTATTTGTAACTGCATATTTACAATACAGACGTGGTGATCAGTTGGAACTTTGATTAATTAACATCCCTTTTTTGATTGACCTCCTACTTTCTTTAATTCGCGGGAGGTCAAAATTAGATCGGTTTAATTTTTTCGGCGGTAATTTTGATCTAGCGCGACTAACAAAAACACAGAATCACGCTCTGTAGGATTTGAACCTACGACATCGGGTTTTGGAGACCCACGTTCTACCGAACTGAACTAAGAGCGCTTTATTATCACAAAGAATATTTTGTAACCCCAATACGTTTTGGATATATACTATCAGAAAATTAAAGATTTTTTATGTATATCCAATTTTCTTTTAATCGATCTCCCCCGTTACTGTTCAGAAAATAAGTAATAGGTAGGGATGACAGGATTCGAACCCGTGACATTTTGTACCCAAAACAAACGCGCTACCAAGCTGCGCTACATCCCTTTCAATTGGTCTACAGTGTCATTGTAGAGAATCCCTTTTTTGTTTTCCATATTTTTATTTCTTCCATTGATATACACAAATATCTTGTCATTTCTTCTTTTTGGTCTCATATAACATATATTTATATTCAAATAGTAACGGACTTCTATTATATATTATTTATTATATATTATTTCTCTTATATTATTATATTTTAAAGTATGAAATAAATATGAGATCCTATAAAAAAAAAATGACTATTTTTCGAGAATTTCTGGCCTAAAGGGGCATATTTGTTTCTTTAAGATTAAGAAAAATACGATCTATTTTGTACATTTCAAATTGTACATTTCAACTTGAATTAGGGATTCCGCGTACAAATAAAAGCGGTCAGTCATTAAGTACATATACACATCTGGTTATATATGTATTATGTATTTATTAACATTATGTATTAGAAATAATAAAGAAGGAGAAGAATTTAAAATGCGAGATCTAAAAACATATCTCTCCGTGGCACCGGTAGTAAGTACTCTATGGTTCGGATCTTTAGCAGGTTTATTGATAGAGATCAATCGTTTTTTTCCGGATGCGTTGATATTCCCCTTTTTTTAATTCTAGTTATTGATTTTTTTACTTCTAGTTATTGATATAGTAGGGGGGGAAGAGGATTAGAGATAGAATCAAATATCTGTAACTAATCCCTTCCCTTCTTTTTTCGAATATACGTTAGAAAAACAAAAAAGGGATTCCCCTTGGTGAAACTAGTAACTCGGGCCGAGCTCAAATTAAAATAAAATGAATAAAAAAAAAAATAGAGTGAAATGTAATGGTTGGGGCAACAATATCATACAAGATACTTAAATAAAAATGAAATGTTGTTCGGTAATTTAAAATTCTAAATCTAGTAATCTAGTAATATAGTTAGAAATCATTATATTACTTACTTATTAATATATTGATTTATTGCAACGAAATCTTTCTTTTATAATTAGATTTCGAGTTACCTGTTTTTTTGTTCCTTTCTTCTTCCTCATTTCGGATCGGAAATTTAAAGAATTGAATGAATCAAAAACTAAAGGAGGCTCATGGCCAAGGGTAAAGATGTCCGAGTAACGGTGATTTTGGAATGTACCAGTTGTGTTCGAAATCGTCTTAATAAGGAATCAACGGGCATTTCCAGATATATTACTCAAAAGAATCGACATAATACGCCTAGTCGATTGGAATTGAAAAAATTCTGTCCCTGTTGTTATAAACATACGATTCACGGGGAGATAAAGAAATAGATTTAACCAGTCACTCGTGTGTCAGTCTTCTGTTCTAAGGAAGATTAAAAATGACATATTAGATATATCTAATATATATTAATTTATTAGATATATCTAATATATATTAATTTAAATATAAACTATATATTAATTTAAATATAAACAAACCAAATCCTATTTCGATCAGATCAACCGTGATGGAGAATTAAGAAATAGGATAGGATAAGGAATAAACAAACCATGGATAAATCCAAGCGAATCTTTCTTAAATCCAAGCGATCTTTTCGTAGGCGTTTGCCTCCGATCCAATCGGGGGATCGAATTGATTATAGAAACATGAGTTTAATTAGTCGATTTATTAGCGAACAAGGAAAAATATTATCTAGACGGGTGAATCGATTGACCTTAAAACAACAACGATTAATTACTATTGCTATAAAACAAGCTCGTATTTTATCTCCGTTACCTTTTCTTAATAATGAGAAACAATTTGAAAGAAGCGAGTCAACCGCTCGAACTCCAGGTCTTAGAACCAGAAAAAAATAGGCTGACTCTTGAATTGAATCAAAAAAATTCCAATCCAAACTCAAATGCGGATTGACGCTTTTTTCAAAAAATAGGAAATAAAGATTTGATTGTCGTGTCGTTTAAAAAAAAAATTGGGTAAGAATAAGAAATATTTTTTATGGAACGTGTTTCTTCATTTTCATTTTGATGACGTTTTCATATTTTATCATACTAATTTCTACTCTACCTTCCCAGAGTTCATTCTACAGGGAACTCCATTTAAAACATTCCAACGGATTTCTTTCACTCTCTTTATTTTACTTTATGATGTCATTGGAAATCATATAAAGACAACTCTTATTTAATATAGCTATTTGTGCAAGTATTTTACGATTAAGAAGCAACTGTTTCTTGTACAGATTGTGTATTAATTTACTATAACTAGAGTATGCTTTATTATCTCGAATTACTGCATTTATACGAGTGATCCACAAACGACGAAAATCCCTCTTTTGTCTACTCCTATCCCGATGAGCCGAAACCAAAGCTCTTATTTTCTGTTGAGTAATAGTCCTAGTAAGTCTTGAATGAGCCCCTCGAAAAGTTGATGCAAATAAACGAATTTTTGTTCTACGTCTTCGAGCTATATACCCTCGTTTAATTCGGGTCATTGAATAAATGAAACTTTGATGAATAACTAATTGATTTACTTTCTTTTAGTTATTCCCTTCCCGTGTCCTAGTCTATTAATAACAAAACGGATTCTTCCAATGTATAAAATAAAAATTCCAATGGCTTTTGCTACTCTAACCTTCCCGACCACGATTCATTTTTAGGCATTTCGCCTAGAAATAAAAATTGTATCGATACTAAGTATCAAAAACATAGTAAATAAAAAAATGGATTCTAGTGGGTTCCGTCGTTTCTATGGTTATTTCTTAAACGGTGAGGTCCTCTCTATACACCGGAGCCCTTCCTTCATTTAATCAATGTTGTTAACTTGTACAGTTCACACTCTTTGGCTCTACCCAAAATAATCTAGTACTAGGTCTTTCACAACGAGATCCATTTATACAGTAACGGTATTTAATTATGAAGATTTGCTGAGTAGCTGACCCTGTTAGTCCGTTCTTGCAAGAATAAGGCCTAAAATTTTGACAAAAATAAAATTTCCCCTGCTTAATGAATACCATTTGCTATTAATGGGGAATCCTTTCTCATCTTATCTTAAATTTTAAATTGAGGTGATTGGATTTGCACCAACGGGAACCATACATTTGATACCCAATCGAAGGATAGATCTTTTTTTTTTTAGCTATTGAATATTCAATGGAGTTCGTCCATTCTATCCTACTCACTGGTACGGATCGGTGATATTGGATTAAGTGTTTCTCCTAGTCCACGGTCTAAACGAGTCGCACATACACCCTAGTACATGTTCCTCGTCGCTGAGGACATCCACCAAGAGCGGGGGATTTCGTGACATTTCTGATTGGCTGTCTTGTATTTCTAATAAGTTGTTTAATAGTTGGCATGTTGAATCATATAGATAATGGGCTGGTTTAGATCGATCTTAACCGGATACTTAGGAATTCTTTTTTTTTTCTATATTTTTAATTTCTATATTCTATATTAAGAAATTTATAAATAGAATAATAAATCCGGTAAGAAGATAAAATACTAAATCACGAATTGATATGAAATCCTTGTTCTTTTTCTTTTTTATTCAGTCGCTACAAGATCAACAATTCCATGAGCTTGGGCTTCTGTTGCTGACATAAAAACATCCCTTTCCATGTCTTCGGATACAACCCATAAGGGTTTGCCTGTCCTTTGTGCATAAACCCTTGTGATGGTTTCGCGCAGCTTCAGCAGCTCTTCCGCTTCCAGGACAAATTCTCCCGTCTGTGCCTCATAAAAAGAACTGGCAGGTTGATGGATCATTACCCTGATGATATATGATATAACATAAAAAATGTTTCTTCTATCTCTCATGATGAAAGTGAAGGGTGAGTAGATAAAGAATAATCAAAATCAAAAAAGATATAATTGAACAACCGTACAGGCATCTTTTGCGCATTGCATACGGCTCTATAATGGAATTCACCTTTTTTTACCTTACTTACATCGAAGAAATATAAAATAAATGATAGGGTCTATCAGACTCAGGTTGGTAAATGATCCAATAACCACCCTTCTTTTTGTAGTAGTTCAAAAATCCTAGAAAAATACTATGATGGTTCCGTTGCTTTATATATTTATTTCGTCTGTTATTTAGCAATCCCAAAGTTTCTTTTTTTTTTTCGAATAAAAAAACAAGATTTATTTTCGTATTTTTTTATAACCTAAATATTGTTAGCCCCTTGGTGTGAAAACAAAAAAGTTTGTGACGCTGAAATAGGCCTCCCGACTAAAATTGAAAATGCCTTTTTATCTCATACTACTCTTTCGATACGTAATCTAAGGGTTTAAAAAACATTTCTCATATCGAATTCGAAGTGCCATGCTATTATTACTTACTATTCATATTTCATTATAGAGCGAAGGCATAGTTGTCTTTTTCTCTCAAATCAAATAAAAAACTCATTGGCGCCGAGCGTGAGGGAATGCTAGACGTTTAGTAATTTCCCCTCCGACAAGAATAAAAGATCCCATCGAAGCGGCTAATCCCATGCATACTGTCTGTATATCTGGTCGCACAAATTGCATAGTATCATAAATAGCTACTCCGGGTATTACCCACCCGCCAGGAGAGTTTATAAACAAATACAAATCTTTGGTCTCATCCTCTATGCTGAGATATACCATAAGACCAATAAGTTGATTCGAGATCTCGTTATCAACCCCTTGGCCTAAAAAAAGCAATCTTTCTCGATAAAGTCGGTTGGTTGGGATAAAATGGTATCCCTCAGAAACCGTACATGCACCTTTTGATGCATACGGTTCAACAAAAATAATGAAAAAAAGGAATCAATGTGTAGATTCTAGCTTTTTTTTTTTCATAACAGGTTTTTTAACTTATACCATAACTTTTCTTTCATTTTTTAAGAAAGATGAGTTTTGGCCTGTTTTGTTTATCTAAAAAAATTGCTAAGCTTATCTGACTAACTTTTCATTGATGTATTGTTTCATCGAGATACAATCTAAATCGCGATGTAATTTTCTTGTTCCTGACTGGGCTTCTTCAATTTTTTTTAGGTTTATGCTCTACTCCGAGTAAAGATCCGCCCGATTTGGATTTGTACATATAGGACAAATGCCCCAATACCACGTCCTTTTGCTACGACTTATCTATTTTTTTTTTTTTTTTTTCTCAATTTATTTCATGTCTTCCCACAAATATTCAACGCATTCATCATATTATTCGATTGATTAACAGTTTGAGATCGCTTTTTATTTCTAAATATCTAAATAAATCGAAATAACTAAAATATGATATAAATATGATATTAAGTCGGAATCATAAATAGATTTAAATTTATTACCAGTTGATTTTTTTCTAAACGGAGCCTGATACTTCATTTGATTGGTCTAACCAAGCCAACCATAAATTATTCTAATTGATAATATTAATCTGTATACCCTCCCTAAAAAATAGACCTAATTGCACTTCACGCTCCAAATTTTTGATAATTGAATTAATCTTTTTCGGGCGAAAGAGGGGATATCTCGATCGGGGAAGAGAACGGGGAAATACCGTATGCCCAATATATCTGACAAGTCGCACTATACGTCAATCCACACTGCATCCTCCTCTCCAGGACTTCGAAAGGGTACTCTTGGAACACCAATAGGCATTAAATAAAAGAAAAATTAAGTACTATATCTCACTTTGATGTGAAAGCGTAACAATGGGTTTAGTGGCCTAATACTATTGATTTTATTATCCTATTTTATCCATAGATTGACTAAGTTCATAAAAAAAAGAAAACAAAATGAATAAAGGAAAATTCTTACAAATGAGTCCTTTGAATGATGAACAAATACATATACATTCACTCATATAAAATGGTATCAACCCCCTTACCATTGCGTATTGTTACTTATCGGGTATAGAATAGATCTGCTTCTTTTTGTTCCTACGAACAAAATAGTTTCCTTATTACTAAAAGTAATTATTAGTAAAAGCATCAAACAAATATTAATCCTTTCCCCGAGACCTAAAAAAGGGGTCCAGAGCATAGCTTTTTCCAATGCAATAAAGTTACATTGTGTCTATTTTTCGTTGATAAAGGGGTATTTTCATGGGTTTGCCTTGGTATCGTGTTCATACCGTCGTATTGAATGATCCCGGTCGTTTGATTGCTGTCCATATAATGCATACAGCTCTGGTTGCTGGTTGGGCCGGTTCGATGGCTCTATACGAATTAGCCGTTTTTGATCCCTCTGATCCTGTTCTTGATCCAATGTGGAGACAGGGTATGTTCGTTATACCCTTCATGACTCGTTTAGGAATAACGAATTCGTGGGGTGGTTGGAGTATCACAGGGGGGACTGTAAGCAATCCGGGTATTTGGAGTTACGAAGGTGTGGCCGGGGCACATATTGTGTTTTCTGGCTTATGTTTTTTGGCAGCTATCTGGCATTGGGTCTATTGGGATCTAGCAATATTTACTGATGAACGTACAGGAAAACCCTCTTTGGATTTGCCTAAGATTTTTGGAATTCATTTATTTCTCTCAGGGGTGGCTTGCTTTGGTTTTGGTGCATTTCATGTAACAGGATTGTATGGTCCTGGAATATGGGTGTCCGATCCTTATGGACTAACCGGAAGGGTACAGGCCGTAAATCCAGCATGGGGTGTGGAGGGTTTTGATCCTTTTGTTCCGGGAGGAATAGCTTCTCATCATATTGCAGCAGGGACCTTAGGCATATTGGCAGGTCTATTTCATCTTAGTGTTCGTCCACCCCAACGCCTATACAAAGGATTACGTATGGGAAATATTGAAACCGTCCTTTCCAGTAGTATTGCTGCTGTCTTTTTTGCAGCTTTTGTAGTTGCTGGAACTATGTGGTATGGTTCAGCAACTACCCCGATTGAATTGTTTGGTCCCACGCGCTATCAATGGGATCAAGGATACTTCCAACAAGAAATATATAGAAGAATTGGTGCTGGCTTAGCCGAAAATCAAAGTTTATCCGAAGCTTGGTCGAAAATTCCTGAAAAACTGGCTTTTTATGATTACATCGGCAATAATCCGGCAAAAGGGGGATTATTCAGAGCGGGCTCAATGGACAGCGGGGATGGAATAGCTGTTGGGTGGTTAGGACATCCTATCTTTAGAGATAAAGAGGGGCATGAACTTTTTGTACGTCGTATGCCGACGTTTTTTGAAACATTTCCAGTTGTTTTGGTCGATGGGGACGGAATTGTTAGGGCCGATGTTCCTTTTAGAAGGGCAGAATCAAAATATAGTGTCGAACAAGTAGGTGTAACTGTTGAGTTCTATGGTGGCGAACTGAATGGAGTCAGTTATAGCGACCCTGCTACTGTGAAAAAATATGCTAGACGCGCTCAATTGGGTGAAATTTTTGAATTAGACCGTGCCACTTTGAAATCTGATGGTGTTTTTCGTAGCAGTCCAAGGGGTTGGTTTACCTTTGGGCATGCTTCGTTTGCTTTGCTCTTCTTCTTCGGACATATTTGGCATGGTGCTAGAACCTTGTTTAGAGATGTTTTTGCTGGTATTGATCCGGATTTAGATGCTCAAGTGGAATTTGGGGCATTCCAAAAACTTGGAGATCCAACTACAAGAAGACAGGCAGTTTGATACATATTGCTTTGTTACTTTGAGTTTTTATTTTAGCTGACTGACTATAAAGTTGGGGTACCGGATAAATCTTGATTTGCCATTTGACGCGCTGCCCTTTCTTTGATTTTTGGTCTTTCTTTATCCGGGAGACGGTCCAAACTAAACAGATATGGAAGCTATAATTGTAAACCACGATCGAATCTATGGAAGCATTGGTTTATACATTCCTTTTAGTCTCAACTCTAGGAATAATTTTTTTCGCTATCTTTTTTCGCGAACCGCCTAAAGTTCCAACCAAAAAGTAAAAGGGGGAAATGATTTTTCATTATCTCAATTGAAAGTAACGATCCTCCCTTTATTGGGAGGATCGTTACTTCGGCTAGTCCCCGTGTTCCTCGAACGGATCTCTTAGTTGTTGAGAGGGTTGCCCAAACGCAGTATATAAGGCGTACCCAGTAAAACTTACAAGTAAACCAGATAAAAAGATGGCAACTAGGGTTGCTGTTTCCATTATTATATAGTTTTAAGACATTATGTAGTTTTAAGACCACAATGGATCTATGATAAGATCATTTATTTACAACGGAATGGTATACAAAGTCAACAGATCTTAATGAATATAAAATATTATGGCTACACAAACCGTTGAGGGTAGTTCTAGATCTGGCCGCCCAAAACAAACTCGTGCCGGGGGTTTATTGAAACCATTGAATTCGGAATATGGTAAGGTAGCTCCCGGTTGGGGAACTACTCCTTTGATGGGTCTCGCAATGGCTCTATTTGCAGTATTTCTATCTATTATTTTGGAGATTTATAATTCGTCCATTTTACTGGATGGAATTTCAATGAATTAGATTTACAAGAACCATTAACTAGCTTTTTCAATACAAAGTGAAACATTGCATTTAGTTTTCTGATTTTTATCCCATTCTATTTTGGTAGTTCGACCGTGGAATTTCTTTTTTCTGTATTTCCGGAATATGAGTGTGTGACTTGGTATAATTGATCCTATGGCTAGTACAGAGAATAGATCTGTCATCTTGATAGAGATGGTTTTACTTCGTCGGATATTCATTTTAGTATCTGGAGCACGGAATATATGAAATAGATTACTATTAGAACTATGATTCATACTTAATAGTCAGACCTCGCGGCCGGA